ATGCAACGATGATTATTCTCTACTAATCACAAAGATATCGGAACCTTATATTTTATCTTCGGAGCTTGAGCAGGTATAGTAGGAACTTCTTTAAGTCTAATTATTCGGGCAGAACTTAGACAACCAGGTAGGCTTATCGGAAATGACCAAATTTATAATGTCGTAGTTACAGCCCATGCATTTGTTATAATTTTCTTCATGGTTATGCCATTCATGATTGGTGGGTTCGGTAATTGACTAGTCCCTCTTATATTAGGAGCACCAGATATAGCCTTCCCCCGTATAAACAATATAAGATTTTGACTCCTGCCACCATCCTTATCCCTCCTATTAACAAGGAGTATAGTAGAAAGAGGAGTGGGCACCGGATGAACTGTTTACCCACCTCTTGCCTCCGCTATCGCCCATGCTGGAGCTTCAGTAGACCTGGGAATTTTTTCACTTCACCTTGCCGGAGTGTCGTCTATCCTTGGGGCCGTTAATTTTATTACTACAGTTATTAATATACGATCCTATGGTATAATAATAGACCAAATGCCGTTATTTGTTTGATCAGTGTTTATTACTGCAATTCTTCTTCTCTTATCTCTCCCTGTCTTAGCTGGGGCTATTACTATATTATTAACCGATCGTAACTTAAATACCTCTTTCTTTGACCCTGCGGGCGGAGGAGACCCTGTTTTATACCAACATTTATTTTGATTTTTTGGGCACCCTGAAGTGTATATTCTAATTCTCCCAGCCTTTGGTATAATTTCTCATATTGTAAGACAAGAGTCAGGTAAAAAAGAATCATTTGGTACTCTAGGTATAATCTACGCCATATCAGCAATTGGAATCTTAGGATTTATTGTTTGAGCTCACCACATATTTACCGTGGGCATGGATGTAGACACCCGCGCCTATTTTACATCCGCTACTATAATTATTGCCATCCCTACTGGAATTAAAATTTTTAGTTGATTGAGTACCCTCCATGGGTCTCAAATTAATTTTTCTCCTTCACTCCTTTGAGCCATAGGCTTTATTTTCTTATTTACAATAGGGGGCTTAACAGGCGTAGTGTTATCAAATTCTTCTATCGATATTATTCTCCATGATACTTACTATGTAGTAGCACATTTCCACTATGTTTTATCTATAGGAGCCGTATTTGGTATTTTCGCCGGTGTTGCACACTGATTCCCTCTAATAACTGGCCTCTCAATAAAACCTTTATGATTGAAGGCCCACTTCTTGGTTACATTTATTGGAGTTAACTTAACATTTTTCCCTCAACATTTCTTAGGACTAAACGGAATACCTCGGCGGTACTCAGACTACCCTGACGCATTTGCTACTTGAAATATTATTTCATCTTTAGGGTCAATAATTTCTTTCGTCGCTGCTCTCCTATTCCTAGTTATTGTCTGAGAAGCTTTCACCTCTAATCGAACTATTATATTTTCTCCTTACCTGTCAACTTCAATTGAATGAAATCACTCATGTCCCCCAGCTGACCACTCTTATATAGAAGTCCCATTAATTACTAAATTCTAAAATGGCAGAAAGATGTATAGGATTTAAGCTCCTACAAGGAAGAATATTCTTCTTTTAGAATCAATGCCCATCTAACCCTAATGGCAACATGATCTTATCTAACTCTTCAAGACGCAAGGTCTCCTTTAATAGAACAATTAATTTTTTTCCATGACCATATTATATTAGTATTAGTCTTAATCTTAACTTTTGTGGGCTATCTAATAGCCTCTTTATTTTCCAACTCCCTGATTAACCGCTATATATTGGAAAACCAACCTATTGAAATTATTTGAACTTCCGTGCCTGCTCTTATTCTTATCTTTATCGCTCTCCCGTCTTTACGCCTACTTTATCTATTAGATGAAATTAATTCACCCTCCCTAACCCTTAAAACCATTGGGCACCAATGATATTGAAGATATGAATACTCTGATTTTCTTCAAGTAGAATTTGACTCATACATAGTGAACTCTAACGACCTAGAATCCTCTAGATTCCGTTTGTTAGATGTAGATAACCGGACTGTTCTACCAATAATAACTCAAATTCGAGTTTTAATTAGCGCCGCAGATGTTATCCACTCATGAACTGTCCCTACCTTAGGGGTAAAAGCAGATGCTATTCCAGGGCGGTTAAACCAAGTAAGATTTCTTATCTCCCGGCCAGGCTTATTTTATGGGCAATGCTCAGAAATTTGTGGTGCCAACCATAGATTTATACCAATTGTTGTCGAAAGTGTATCAACTAACTCTTTCTTAAATTGAATCTCTTCTTCTAGAGAAATGTATACCAGATGACTGAAAGAAAGTGTAGATCTTTTAAATCTAACATAGTAATTAACGACCACTTCTGGTTAAGAAATTAGTTAATTTATAATATATGCTCGTCATGCATAAGTAATCTTATAGATATTTCTTAATGCCTCAAATAGCCCCTTTATATTGGTTATCTTTATTTTGTTTCTTTATTTTTACCTTACTCATATTTCTAATTGTTAATCATTTCTTATCTCCTTTTAAAAAAATCAACATTTTAAGCCAAAAATCTACTAACCCCTTTAAACCCTGAAGATTATAATAAATTTATTTTCAATTTTTGACCCATCTTCAAGAGTTTTAAATCTCTCATTAAACTGGCTCTCTACTCTCCTTGGTCTAACTTTTTTACCTTATCTATACTGAGCTTCCCCATCACGATGATCTTTATTTTGAACTAAAATCACTTCGACTCTACATAAAGAGTTTAACGCACTCCTCCAGCCAACACACAAAGGCTCATCTCTATTTTTATCCTCCTTATTCTCTGTCATTCTATTTAATAATTTTCTAGGACTCTTACCGTTCATCTTTACTAGATCCAGGCACATAGCGATAACTCTAGCACTATCCCTGCCGCTTTGGTTTACTCTTATAGTATTTGGTTGAATCAAACATACTCAACACATATTCGCCCATTTAGTGCCCCAAGGAACACCCCCTATACTTATGCCTTTCATAGTGTTAATTGAAACTATTAGAAATATTATCCGACCTGGGACTTTAGCTGTACGACTCGCCGCCAATATAATCGCCGGGCACCTTTTATTAACCCTTTTAGGGTCTACAGGCCCTTCTTTATCCTCAACAGTTCTTTTTTTACTTATCTCTAGACAAATCTTACTTTTAATCCTAGAATCTGCCGTTGCAATTATTCAATCTTATGTGTTCGCTGTACTAAGAACTCTCTACACTAGAGAGATTAATTAATTACTAATGACATCATCACACGGCTTCCACCCCTACCACTTAGTTGATATGAGACCTTGGCCCCTAACTGGCTCCATTAGAGCCATAATACTTACTACTGGGTTAATCAAATGATTCCACCAGTATAATATAAATTTATTACTCCTGAGGCTCTTAGCAACTATCTTAACTATACTACAATGATGGCGAGATATTACTCGGGAGGGCACATACCAAGGTATACATACTATTGTTGTTATAAATGGACTACGGTGAGGAATAATCTTATTTATCACATCAGAAGTATTATTCTTTTTTTCTTTCTTTTGAGCATTTTTTCACAGAAGTTTGGCCCCGGCAATCGAAATTGGGATAAACTGGCCCCCTGTTGGTATTCAATCATTTAACCCCTTCCAAATTCCCCTTTTAAACACAACCATTCTACTATCATCTGGTGCCACTGTAACATGAGCCCACCATGCTATCATAGAGTCCAATTTATCTCAAGCTACTCAGAGACTCGGGTTAACTATTATCCTGGGTATTTACTTCTCTGCCCTTCAGGCCTATGAATACATTGAAGCTTCGTTTACTATCGCAGACTCGGTATTCGGGTCAACTTTTTTTGTCGCAACAGGATTTCACGGCCTCCATGTAATTATTGGAACAACTTTCCTTGCTATTTGTTTTGTCCGACTTTTTAATTGTCATTTTTCTTCTAATCACCACTTAGGGTTCGAAGCTGCTGCATGATACTGACATTTTGTTGACGTAGTTTGATTATTCCTTTATATCTTTATCTATTGATGAGGCGGCTATTTCTTTAATATAAAAAGTATATTTGACTTCCAATCAAAAAGTCTAAATATTTAGAAGAAATAATCGTTACAACTTTAATTATAACTCTATTAAGATTTACTATCTCCCTAATTGTAATAATAATCTCTTCTGTCCTAGCTAAAAAAACTATTTTAGACCGAGAAAAAAATTCACCCTATGAGTGTGGATTTGACCCTAAAGGCTCAGCCCGCCTACCGTTCTCCTTACGATTTTTCTTAATCGCTGTAATTTTTTTAATCTTCGACGTAGAGATTACACTCCTTCTCCCTATTGCCCCAGTGTTTAACTTAACAAATACCTTGGCATGGTTTTTAACTAGAACTTCTTTTTTGCTTGTATTATTATTAGGATTATACTACGAGTGAAAGATAGGGGCCCTTAATTGGTCTAATTAAGACCATAGTCTATATTATGACATATGAGTTGCATTCATAAAGAGTTTCTTTAAACTGGTTTTATTATAATATTAATTTACACTACTATAACCACTATCTAATTATTTTGATAGAAACCAAAAAAGAGGTATATCATTGTTAATGATAATATTGAACGAATAGCTCCTATCAAGAAAGGAATATTATGCCAAGGCTGAAGCTTCTAACTTTATCCTCAAGTGGTTTAATTCCATTTGTGTTCCTCCTTTTCTATGGTGTAAAACACGTTGCTTTTTCGTAGCAAAGCTGAAATACTATTTCTAGAAATTATTAATCTCAACCTCGTGTATGTAGCCTATTTTGTACGGGCCTAAAATCTGCCCCCAGAATCAATCAATATGTGTAATATTGTACTAATTTATTAGAAAGCGAATAATTGCATTTAGTTTCGACCTAACCTTTAGGCCTTAGGCCTTCTAATTTTTTTTAACACCAATTGCTTCCCCATAAATTCTATATATATATATATATATACGCACCCTTTAAACTGCCCTTAAAATTCTTACTTAAAGTAAAATTACATCTCAAGCGCCACAAGCTTACATTTTTTTTAAACTATTCAAGTTGCCTACAGATAAAATTATCTCTTTTGCTTCTTCAGAGCACTATTCTTCATAAATTATATAAACCTAAATTATAACAAAAAGCCTTATAATAACCAACCCTAAAACGAATATTTTTATATAAACCTTAATTCCATTATATTGGCTTAAATATAAAACTCACCTAAATTTAGATCATATGTAAAATACACCTTGACCCCCTAAGTACTCATATCATCCCTTGTCCACTCCTTTTTCAGTATAACTCCCTACTCACAAGTTTGCTTTTGTAATGTTTTTTGTTCTCAAAAAAGGTATGAATCATATTGATCCCGCTACAACTACAAAATTATATAGTGCCTGTCTTAGTAGAACATAATTTACACTTATTAAATTTATTAAATAACCTAAGCTACCCCCTAGAACTCTTACTAATATAACTATCCTTTTTATTAAAGGCCTTAAACAAATTATATAACACTCAGGATAAAGTAACCAAGATAAAACTGACCCTATAATAACCGCGCCTAGCCCTAAAAAAGTTATAGCTTTAGTTATAGTGGCATCTTCATCTCTCACTGCAGATAACGACCTTATATTAAACACACCCCTTATCCTAAAGAAAATTAAACGAAAAGTATACCTTACAGTTAGCCCAGTAGATAAAATAAATAAAATTAAAGAAATATAATTTCTATAGCTTATAAACCCGACTTCTAAAATTATATCTTTAGAATAAAATCCAGCTAAAAAAGGAGCCCCACATAAAGCTAAATTAGCCAGAATTATATAAGAACTTGTCAAAGGCATAAACTTTACTAAGCTCCCCATATAACGAATATCTTGGTACCCTTTAATCCTATGAATAAGAACTCCAGCACACATAAATAACAAAGCTTTAAACAAAGCATGACTTAACAAATGAAAAAAAGCCAAATCTGGGTAGCCTAAAGCTAAAATCCTCAATATAACCCCCAATTGACTTAAAGTAGATAGCGCAATAATTTTTTTTAAATCATACTCAAAGTTTGCCCCCAAGCCCGCTATAAATATAGTTAAACAAGAAATAATCAATAACGCCCCTTGGGTCTCAGATCCTTCAAGAGCCGGCCTAAACCGAATTATTAAATAAACACCAGCCGTAACCAAAGTAGATGAATGAACAAGTGCAGACACAGGAGTAGGTGCTGCTATGGCAGCAGGCAATCACGCTGAAAACGGAATCTGAGCCCTTTTAGTTATAGCAGCTAAAATAATTAAAGCTTTTAAAAGAAAATAATCCCTATCTAAAAAATATAAACTATAGAAAATAAAATTTCAACTTCCTAAATTTAGTATAATTCCGATTCTTAATAAAATTGCCACATCCCCCACTCGGTTGGATAAAATAGTCAGTATACCCGCCCCAGCTGATTTTTCGTTCTGGTAAAAAATTACAAGAGCATAGGATACTAACCCTAGCCCGTCTCACCCTAATAAAATACTAATTAAATTAGGACTTAAAATTATTATTATAGACAAAACAAACATTAATACAAGATATATAAAACGGTTATAATTTTTATCCCCTATTATATAACTTCCTCTGTAATATATAACGCTCCTAGAAATTATTAAAACAAAACATAAAAATAATAACGCTATTCAGTCAAAAATTAATACAAACTCCATTCTACAAGAATTTAATCTTAATAACTCTCACTCCACTAAATTTGTTTTTTGAGTTACTAACTTTAAACCCCTTAATACTCCACAACATACTGAGCCCAAAGCAAGTCCTCATATGCTAATTTTATCCATAGAAACCAATCAAACCATTATCTATATACTTAACTTAAAGTCTTCTCATAGACACACATTTATCCCCCTAATTAAGTTTAAATTTAAAATCAAAAAATTCAAGGGGAATCAATGTAGAAATAATACATAATACTCTCGCACTCTCCCAGATCTACATGAATACAAAGCATTAAAAAACACACCGTGTTGTCTTAGCCTATATATATATAAAGTATACCTAGCTCTAAGAAAAGATATAAAAGCTAAAATAATTATTCTAAGACTTCTTCATCTTACTAATCTTATAATTAATCTTACCTCACCTACCAAATTTAATGAAGGAGGGGCTGCTATATTCCTCACCCTTAAAAGAAACCACCATAGGCCTATGCTAGGTATAAACCTTAACAAACCCTTTCTTACCACAAGACTTCGTCTTCCTACCCGCTCATAAACTATATTAGCCAGACAAAAAAGACCTGATGAGCATAAACCATGGCCGATTATTACTACTACTCTCCCCATTAAACCCCAAAAACTAAAAATTATTAGGCCACATAAAACTAAACTTATATGTACTACTGAAGAGTATGCAATTAAAGCTTTTATATCGACTTGCCGAAGACATAATAAACTAATAAAAACTCCTCCCAGTAATCTCAATCTGACCCATAACCACGAATACAATAAACTTACCTTCTGGAATATAGGTAATACACGAATTAAACCGTATCCCCCTAATTTTAACAACACCCCTGCTAAAATTATAGACCCTGCTACCGGTGCTTCTACATGCGCCTTAGGCAACCACAAATGAAATATATATATAGGTAATTTAACTAAAAAAGCTATAATACTTCTAAAGTACCAAATAGTAATTACAAATCTATCTAACCAAACTATGCCTGTTAAATTTATAATTAACCTAGATCTCTCATAGAAAATATATAATAAAGAAATTAATAAAGGTAGAGATAAACTCAAAGTATAAAATAATATATAAATCCCTGCTTGAACACGCTCAGGTTGGTACCCTCACCCTAAAATTAAAATTAATGTGGGAATCAAAGAAACTTCAAAACTAATATAAAACAATAAATAATTCAACGAACAAAATCTTATTATTAAACTTAATAACAACACTAAATTCACAAAAACAAATATTGAAGGAAAATTATTTATATTCTTTACACGCTCTCTGGCCGCAATGATCATAAATATAACTCAAACTCTCAAATACACTAATAAAAATCTAATATAATCTAAACCCAGATTAAATCCTAATATATATATATCCGTGTTATGGAAACAACTCACTCCTACCAATAATCTTAAACTTCCTAACCCCAATTGAACTAATTTTCAATCATTTCTTCATTTTATCAATAAAACTACAGGCAGCAAAAACTTTAACATTCTAACACATTAAATCTTTTAAAATAATCATTTCCATGCCTGCGTACAATATAAACTAATAAAGAAAGACCTAAAGCCCCCTCACAAACCACTAACGTTAAAAAAAATAAACCAAAATATGCTTCATTCCCAATTACAGATAGTTGTAAGCACAATAACCAAAATCCGCTTAATATTATAAATTCCAAACTTAATAATGAATTTAATAAATGTTTATGGTAAGAAATAAAACTACACGCCCCACTAAGAAACATAAACAAAGCCATACTCCTCATCAAACCTCTAAAAATTATCATTAGTTTTTATAGTTTAATTTAAAACTTTGGTCTTGTAAACCAAATATGAAATCTATTTCTAAAAACTTCAGAAGTTACCAACTTCTAATAAGTTTAGTCCACACTTCTGAAATCTTGCCTTTTACAATCCCCTTATTAATTATACTTACACTTCTCTTTACCCAATTATCACACCCCCTTGCCATAGGGCTAATCCTCTTACTCCAGACCACCCTAATCTGCCTTTCTATCGGATTTTCAACTTTTTCATTTTGACTTTCCTACATCCTATTCCTAATTTTTTTAGGGGGTATATTAGTCCTATTTATCTATGTCGCCTCTCTTGCCTCAAACGAATCATTTTCCTTTTCCATTTCTAAATTTGTCTTATTCTCTTTTATTTTGGCTACTTCAGCTATTTTATTATTTGCCCCCGATCAAATGCTTTTTTGTTTCTCTTCCCCTTTAGTTAACTCCTCATTAAATTTTTCTCTAACCACTCCTCTCACTATTAATTGAATTTATAACACACCTTTCATAAACTTTACTATCTTTATTGTCTTTTATCTTCTCTTGATACTTATTGTAGTAGTAAAAATTATTAGGCTATCTAAAGGACCACTACGCCTAAGCTACTAATGATCTCACCAATCCGAAAATCCCACCCACTATTTAAAATTGCTAATAACGCTCTAGTGGACATACCACTTCCTAGAAATATCTCAACATTCTGAAACTTTGGGTCTCTTTTAGGCTTATGTTTAGTTACTCAGATTGCTACAGGTCTTTTTCTCTCTATACACTATACTGCCCACATTAATTTAGCTTTCTCGAGAGTTGTTCATATTTGTCGAGATGTTAATTACGGTTATTTTTTACGAACACTACACGCCAACGGGGCCTCATTTTTCTTTATTTGCCTTTATCTACATATTGGGCGAGGAATATATTTTAGCTCTTATATAAATATACACGCTTGAAATGTGGGTGTTATCATCCTTCTTATAATTATAGCTACTGCTTTTTTAGGGTATGTTCTTCCTTGGGGCCAAATATCCTTCTGGGGGGCCACAGTTATTACTAACTTGTTTTCTGCAATTCCATTTATTGGCACTGACTTAGTACAATGAATTTGAGGGGGGTTCTCCGTAGATAACGCCACATTAACTCGATTTTTTTCATTTCATTTTGTTTTACCATTTATTGCTGCTGCCTTATCTATAATTCATATCTTGTTTCTCCACCAAACAGGAGCAAACAACCCCCTAGGGTTATCTAGACAATCAGATAAAGTACCGTTTCACCCTTATTTTACTTTCAAAGATATTGTTGGATTTGCAGTTATGCTGTCTATCCTTCTAACTTTAAATCTTTTGGCCCCGTACCTTCTGGGGGATCCTGATAATTTTATCCCCGCTAACCCATTGGTCACTCCTCCCCATATCCAACCAGAATGATATTTCCTGTTCGCCTATGCTATCCTGCGCTCTATCCCTAATAAATTAGGAGGAGTTATTGCCTTAGCCGCATCAGTAGTCATTTTAGCTATCTTACCATTCAGGCATACAGCTAAATTCCAAAGATTAGCATTTTACCCCTTAAACCAGGCCTTGTTCTGAAGATTTATTAGAATTGTAATTTTACTTACCTGAATTGGGGCACATCCAGTAGAACCCCCTTATATTTTAATCGGCCAGATTCTAACAGTTCTTTATTTTTCATTTTATATTGTTAACCCCCTACTTTTAACCCAATGAGATAATTTACTCAAGTGATTATTTAGTTTAAAATAAAAAACAAATGTTTTGAAAGCATTAAATAAGAATTTCTTAATAATCTTTTAACCACTGCTCGCGCCGATAAAACTAATTTTATAAGCTCTTAATCCTAATTATTAAATCTAATAAATTTGTAACACTAATATTAGAAATCTTTAACTAAACATTAATTTTATTTTTTCAACCCTTTAAATAGGGCCCGCAAAATAAATAATTTATACACATATTAACTAATACCCAATCATTATTAAAATTACATAATAACTAACTATACCAGCAAAGTGAACACCCTAAATATTAATTTTTAACTCAGAGAGAAAAACATTCTTTATCTTTAATTCCCAAAACTAATATTTTAATTAAACTACTCTCTGACTAATACACTTACCTAAGTTATCACACAACGCAATAAATTATTACTCACTATAGTGCCCTATTAGGTCAATTTTAAAATCTAACAGATACCTAATCAACACACTAATTTAATTATAAATTAAACAAATTATTTTAACCCCCACAAAAAAAATTAGATAATTAATAGACAATGGTAAATAACTCTTTCAAGCTAGATATATCAACTTATCATAACGAAACCGAGGTAGTGTCCCCCGAACTCAGATAAACACAAAAGCTACCCCAACCCTCTTTAAATACAACCCAAAAGTATGTATACCACCTCCTAAAAACAAAATTACAAATAAAACACTTATAAACAAAATTCTAGCATACTCCGCTATAAAAATTAAAGCAAACCCGCCTGCTCCATATTCAGTGTTAAACCCAGAAACTAATTCTGACTCTCCCTCTGAAAAATCAAAAGGAGTTCGGTTAGTTTCTGCTAAACAAGAACTAAACCATACCATACCTAAGGGCAATCTTAAAATAATAAATCAAAAATAACTTTGGTATTTATTAAATAATTCTAACCCTAGCCCCCCTACTAAAACAATAAATGATAATAAAATTAAAGCCAGACTTACTTCATAAGAAATTACCTGGGCTACCGACCGAAGACTACCCAAAAGAGAATACTTACAATTAGAAGACCATCCTGCCACTATAGTAGAATAAACCCCTACTCTTAAACAACAAAGAAAAAATAAAACACTTATATTAAACCTTATTAACCCCAATTCATAGGGTATTACTGCCCACACTAACAGAGAAATAAACAATCTAAAAACAGGACACAAATAATAAACCATAAAATTCGATAAAGTTGGTACTACTTGCTCTTTAGTAAATAGCTTAACAGCATCAGAAAAAGGCTGTAAAATACCTTGATACCCTACTTTATTAGGCCCCTTCCGAATCTGGATGTACCCTAAAACCTTACGCTCTAATAGTGTAACAAAAGCTACTCCAACCAATACACAAATAATTAAAATTAAAAAATTAATAACCTCCACAACCATTAAAATCACAAAGTAATTAGATCTCTTTTACTTAGTTATTTATAGATCAATTCTATTTTACAGGATCCTAAGTCCTACGCATATTCTCTGCCAAAACAACCTTCCATTCCAAAATAAAATTCAACTATTTAATCCTTTCGTACTAAAATAGTCTAATATTTTTTAAAAGATAGAAACCAACCTGGCTCACGCCGGTCTGAACTCAAATCATGTAAAAATTTAAAGGTCGAACAGACCCTCTAAAATAACTTCTGCAATCATTTAGAAATTTTAATTCAACATCGAGGTCGCAATCTCTCTTTTCGATATGAGCTCTCAAAGAGAATAACGCTGTTATCCCTAAAGTAACTTAAACTTTTAATCTTTATAAAGGATCTTTTATTTTTTAAGCATTTATATTTGTAACAATTATCTTCAGTTATTTTCAATTATAATATTATCTCCCCAACAAAATAACTAAACTATTAAAATTTTATTAACTAATTTAATCAAATAGAGCTTACTTATAAAGCTTTATAGGGTCTTATCGTCTTTTTAAATAATTTAAGCCTTTTCACTTAAAAGTTAAATTCAATAATAATTACAGAGACAGTATTTCTTTTGTCCAACCATTCATACAAGATTCCAATTAAAAAACTAACTATTATGCTACCTTTGCACGGTCAGATTACCGCGGCCCTTAAAACTAATCAGAGAGCAGGCTAGACTCCTTATACCTCCAAGCAGACATGTTTTTGATAAACAGGCAAAGAAATATTTTGCCGAATTCCTTTGATATATCAATTCCTTATTAAATTAATAAACTTTTTAATAAACTCTCTTCTTAAACATTAAATTCTACTTATAAAATTATTTTACCCTAGCCAGTCCCAATAAAATTAGTTTTCTGATATTACAAAAAGCTAATAAAAATAATTTTTTATACTGAGTTTAGTTAAAACACTTTTTCAATAAAGCTACTTTTAAGCCTAACTTACCTTTAAAAAATAATATTTAACTCTTTCCAACTAAAAATTACAAGAAGCTTATCCCTCCTGCTATTCACCTTTACACATTCTACTTCGTATAAAGAAAAAATTTAATTTATTTTCAAAAAACCAGATATAATAAATCTCGATTGACGTTTCATCTTTAACTATAAATTTAAAATTTTTTTTCCACAAAAAATTTTATTTCTAATTAACTGTATTTATTTCGAGATACTTAAATAACTAAATTATATTAATTTTCTCTAATACACAAGATACAAGATTTTACCTTTACTAAATAACTTTATAAAATATATTTCCTTCACAGTACTTCTCCTCTCTCGCCTTAATAATTATTTTCATTAAAAATTACTTATTCTTATTTAAATTATTTTTCTTATAAACACTTATAATTTCCCTAAGCAAGTTATAAAACTCAAAGCAAATCGATTTGCACGATAACACTTTTCAACGTAACTGAAATACTAAACTAATTAGCTTTACTTTGTAAATCTAAGGGCACTTTCCAGTACACTTACTATGTTACGACTTATTTCATCTATAAACGAAAGCGACGGGCGATATGTACATAATTTAGAGCTATCATCTTTAAGGCGTATTAACCCCCAAATACAACCAAATCCTCCTTCTAAATAAAAATTCTTTTATTTCTCCGTATAAAAAGTTTTATTGTAACTCATTTTGACTTACTCATCAGCTGCACCATGATCTAATTTTTTTAATCTTTTATTTTTAGTAATTTATTTTTCTAAAATTACCTGATAATGATGGTATACAAACTCTATATAAATAAGCAAGATATTTCGCGGATTATCGATTAAAAAACAAGTTCCTCTGGAAAGATTAAATTACCGCCAAATCTTTTAACTTTTAAGTAGATATCTACTACTAACCCAGGAATTAATTTATCTGAGAATAATAGGGTATCTAATCCTAGTCTATAACTCAAATTTTTTAGCTTCAATTTTAATTTATTTTTTCTATAAAATATTATATTAATTTTACCTTTTAATTAACATAGACAAAAGAAATTACATTTAACTAATCCCTAACTTTTCTACATATTTTTGAAGTATAACCGCGAAAGCTGGCACAAACATTAATCAAAATTTTCTATTGCAACTAATTCATACTTTCATATATTAATAAATTAATAATCTATGCTGAGATTTAAATATTAATTATTAACATTTCCATCTTATCTTAAATACCATATTTAATGCTACTCTTAATCACACTATAATTTTCATACAATTTTTACAATAACGTACAAAATAAAACCAAAATCAAATTCTTATAATCCCCATGATTTAAACCTTCATAAGCTTACCACCCCAACCGCCCAAATATCTTACTAAGTATAGATTAAAAATAATTAAACGTAATGGAATCACACCATCTCAAAAAAGATCAAAACTTTTCATGCACTTTACATCAACGAATATTACATAATACATTTAATTTTATAATACAGTTATATCCATATAATTTAACAGCCCACCACATTAAGGACTACCCACATAGATATTACATATTAATTAAATGTATACATTTCAACTAAGAATAATTGAATATACAAAAAAAAAGAGAATAGATAACGGTACGCTGTATCTCAAAAGAAGATTATATCCTAAACACTAAGGTCTCACGGCGTATCTCCTCAACTAAATAAATTTATACCTCATAAGACTTTAACTAGAACTAAATTATATATCTAAATCAATAAATCGGCCCTTAAATACTTATACATAACACTATTCTCAACCATAAAGTTTTCCTTTCTCCAGGCCTTCCTCACTGCGTGCCCGGTGGTTAGGCCCTCGCGAGGAAAACTTTAACTATCAGAAATCTCAGGAAATTATATCCTATTATTTAAATAAAGAAACTTTCAAAATAATACCTAAAAACAAATTTATATGTCATAAAAATATATATATACACACATTATTTAATTTATACTGCCATTATAATTAATAACTACCTAATCTTACCCCCCCTCCTCTTATATAAAAATAAATATCACGCTCCCATTTATTTTTTATTTAGGGAATTTTATTTTTTAAGAGGTATTATTTTATAAACTTAAATTTTATTCTTCTTATTGTACTTTTAAATTTTAAATTTTAGAAAAACTATTTTAATGCTTCTGTCTTCTACAAGTTAATTTATCTCCACTTTTAATATAGTGCCTGACTAAAGGATAGCTTTGATGTGGCTAATAATGTAATAACTTACCTATATTTCATTAATAAAAGATAAGCTAACTTAAGCTAATGGATTCATACCCCGTAAATGAAAGTCCAACCTTTCTCTTTTTAATTTTATTTCCTTTCTCATACTGACTTTTCTTAATCACCCTAATTTCAGGCACTATTATAGCCATTTCTTCACCATCCTGGTTCGGAGCCTGAGTTGGGCTAGAATTAAATCTTATATCTTTTATTCCCCTAATTACAACAAAAATAGCATCTTATTTTTCAGAGACAGCACTAAAGTACTTTTTAATTCAAGCTTTGGGCTCTACGTTACTTATTGTATCAAGATTTTTATCTATCTCTATAGTTTACCTTAGATTTATTTTAATCTTTATGTCCCTGCTTCTCAAACTAGGTAGAGCTCCGTTTCACTTCTGGTTCCCCCATATCATAGAAGGGCTATACTGGCCCCAAGTATTTATTATTTCAACTATTCAAAAACTTGCTCCTATTGTCCTTTTATCTTATATCTCCCTCTCCCCCCTTATTATTAAAATACTACTCTTATCCTCCATTTTATCAGCCATAATTGGGGCAGTGGGGGGCCTAAATTTATCTTCCTTACGCAAAATTATTGCTTTCTCATCTATTAATCATCTCTCATGGATAATTTCAGCTATTATTGTAAGTGACTCTTTCTGGGTTATTTATTTTCTTGTTTACTTTTTTATTTTAATTTCTACTACATCTATATTTCATAAATTTCAATCTTTCACACTCTCTGACCTACTCAAACCTAATATAAATAGAATTTTTTTCTCTATTCTTCTCACGTGTAATTTACTTTCACTAAGAGGTTTGCCACCTTTCTTGGGGTTTGTGCCTAAATGATTATTAATCCAAATACTAGTAAACCTTAACTTCTTCATCCCCCTTTCATTCTTCCTTCTTTCTACTTTAATTACTTTATACTTTTATCTTCGAATTATTTTACCGCAGCTTTTGTTTTCCTCTTCTACTATAACTTTTAATTTACAAAATAACCATTTAACCACAGAAACTCCATTTTTCTTTTTTCAAGTCTCGATTAATTTATTAGGCCTAATTTTACCAATTTACTTAATCTTACTTTAGAATTTTAAGTTATTTAAACTAAAAGCCTTCAAAGCTTTAAAAAAAAGACAATCTTTTAAATTCTAAATCCTAGTGATTTACACATCTTTAAATTTGCAATTTAACGTTATTTATATACTATAAGATTAATAAAGAAGTCTTCACTTGTCCTTAGATTTACAATCTACCGCCTCCAACTCAGCCACTTTATT